CCTTTATCATTTCGTCCAAGAGAAATAATTCCTCTAATTCTATGAATTTTTCTAGAATAGCCTTTTCTTGAATATCATTCAAAAAGGTTTCGGATTGACTAGTATTCCACCAATTAGTAACCCAGGATTCCAGACTTTTATTAAATGAGAGAGGGATCCACCAGGGCAAAAATACTACAAATACTATAGATGAAAGATATCTAAGGGGAATGGATGCGTTCTTTTTTGTCATTTTTTCATCTGTGAATTGTTAATGAACCCACCTCATTTGTTGATTCTATGCGTCTAATATTTCTATCAAGCATGAGTTCGATTACAAGGTATCGCGCCTATAAATCGAGTCTTTTTTTTTTTAGTTGGGATTCGGCGGTTAGTCCTTGAACCGAGTGTAGCAAACCTACAGAAATCGAAGAAGAATCCACCGCGAATTCTCGCTTCAAATTCAAATTTGAATTTGAAGCAAGAAATAATAAAAAAAAATCGGGTTTCCGGATATCTCAATTGATCAAATATTCGAAGTGATTCCCCCCTTCGATGAATGCCCGAAAGATTCAAATTCAAAAAATAAATATTAGTCGCATTTCGAAATGAAAGAACTTACCTTCTATTAAAAATGAAACTTTCGAATATTTCGCAAAAAAAAATTAGCGGGCTCCCCAGCCCCGTCCCCGAGCATAGTCCAAGGAATATTTGAGAGAATTTTCTGAAGAATATTGTGATGATCAAAAATGAGTGAAAAAAAAAAGACGGAAAAGTCCTCATTTTATGAGATCCAATTCTTTGGTCAGTAGTAAAGACAAAAGAAAGTATAAAAGAAAAGGGTTTCGTTTTAGATTATGGCTGTTCCGTACACGTTTGCTTTGGTCCAACAGGTCGTTCGGAAGAAACTTCAATCAAGTCCGTTTTGCTAAAGAAAAATGGATTCGTGGGGGTTTCCTCCTGCTAAGAAAGCGTTTATTCTTCAGTTCATTTTTCAAAATCCTTCAATTGGTACACGCAAGAAATAGGCCAATTCCGCAGCCTTTTGCTCAATTTCTCGCGGAGTCAAATTCTCATCAGTACGATTCAAGGGAATGGCCCCCAAGCCTCTGCTTTCTATATAAAGGACACGACGAGCATAAATACCCTCTTTAACTTCTATTCTGATGGACTGAATATCTTTCATAAGGAATCGTAGAAAGATGCGGCGATTTTTTCCAGGAAATCCCCAACGAAAAATACACACTATTCCCTCTTTTGTATCAAATCGATCATAACCGCTACCTACATTCCATATAATTGTGCACCACAAATAGGAACTAATAAAGAGACCCGCGATCCCGTAGAAAGACATCACGATCCCTTGTGGAAAAAAATTGATTTGCTGCGACGGAAATAAAGATAGCAAATTCCTATCAAGATAACTAGAAATTCCAACCACTAAGAATCCTAATGAGCCTAAAAAAAGGATAAAGGCCCAGAAGAAATTGCCTGGTTTGCGAGAGCCCGCTATAAATTCTACCCATATATATTCTGATCGCCAACTCATACATACTAGCTCCAGTTGCATTTTATTGGAATTGGGGAAATAACCAAAACCAAATCCATTTTAGTTTACTTTTTGTATTTCCGAAGTAACTCTCATCAACTAGTACTATTTGGACGTGAGCTCTTAGCAATAATTCATCGAATTGGTGAGGTAGAATAAAATAAGAGTATCCCCTTCATATAAGTCCCTGTAGATTGGTACCATTGACTTTCATTGCAGACATGAGTTCGGATCACAGCCTCTTGTTCAAAATAGATAGAATTTATGTACCTATATATCATGTTTACACATGCATAAGAGCTCTTCGTTTATGTTCGGGGAAAGCCGCCTCTTAGTCTTATACACTATTCTACTAAATGGATATCCGTCATCGCTAAGTCTTGAAAAAAACTAGACGAGATTTGACCTTGATCCGATCGGATTTACAAAATCTTATTTTTTTCAAGATAAAGAAATAACGAAGCCATTGCCATTGCCGGAAATACTAGGCCCACTAAAGGCACAAAAATAGAGGGAAAGCTGTTGAGAATTGTCATAGAAAGGGTACCTCGATTTAATATTTGTACCTGTTATTGGTATAAGGATATCCTATAATAATTAGAATTCATATTCTAATTATTATCATATTCTAATTCGTATATAAATGTATATTAAGTATACTTATATAATTGTATATAAGTATACTAAGTATACTAAATGAGTATATATACTAAGCGCAAGGAATGTAGAACTAAATAAACGGGCCTATGCATCTTTCTACATGAAATATATGTATGATAATCCATTATTATTACTTATTTTTATTCTTCTCTTGTTTTTAGCTTCGGATTTCTTTTTTAATATCTAATTTTGTTAATACAAAATTAGATATTAAAAAAGAAAAGAATTTCTTACAAATTCCCTAGGGATTCGTTAGAATGCGATCCAACAGCAGAGATTCCTAGGAAAATAGTCCTTGTTAGGAGATATAGA